TCCGCTTGGTTTCAGACTTGGTACAACTCAAAGTCATGATTCTATTTGGTTTGCACAACCAAGAATTTATTCCGAGAATCTAAAAGAAGATAAAATAATACGAGATTGTATCAAGAATTATATACAAAAAACGATAAGACTATCCCCCGATGTTGATGTCGAGGGAATTGGACGAATAAAGATTCAAAAAAAAATAGAGTCGATTGACGTAATAATCTATATGGGACTTCCAAACTTAGGAATAGAGGAGAAGTCTTTAATAGAGGATAAAATTGAAGAATTAAAGACAAATGTGCAAAAAAAAATTAATTGTGTGAACCGAGAAATCAAGATTGAAATTACAAGAATTCCAAATGTTTATAGAGACCCTAATATTCTTGCAGAATTTATAGCCGGACAATTAAAGAATAGAATTTCGTTTCGTAAAGCAATGAAAAAAGCTATTGAATTAGCTGAAGAGGCAGGTACAAAAGGAGTTCAAATACAAATTGCGGGACGTATCGACGGAAAAGAAATTGCACGTGTCGAATGGATCAGAGAAGGTAGGGTTCCTCTACAAACCATTCGAGCGAAAATTGATTATTGTTCCTATCCAGTTCGAACTATTTATGGGGTATTAGGAATCAAAGTTTGGATATTTTTAAACAACGACTAAGAAACTTTTCCTTATAACGTTCCATCTTTTGATAAAACAAAAAAGGACGAATTCTTACTACATTCTGATTCTCAAAGAAGAAATGAAAAATTTTATAAGATTGAATCAAAAAAAAAATTAATTAATCATTTTATAAATAAGGAGTTGCTATGCTTAGTGTGTGACTCGTTGGTTTTTTTTAGAGTAGTTCAATTTCTACAAAAATTCGTAGAATTCATTACTAAAGAATAAATAACCTACTCATCGCTTCCCATTATCTAGATATAAGGAACCGCCAAAAATCGAAAATCAAAATAAGGATCGATGCGGTGATATAATTATAGCAACTGAAATAAAAAAAATCAGATTATTAGTTGTAAAGCAATAAGAATATACAGATAAATGAAGGGGTGAAAGAAAGATAGAAAAAGGATATCAATGATATAGAATTCTACTATGTAAAGGTCTATGGGTCATCTCATAAAAAGTAGTGTAATAAAGCATCAATATTCAAAATTCATCCATATAGGGATGAATTTATTCCTAGAATAAACGAATCAAGAGCCACGAATCAAGAAAACTGAGAAGGTTGATTCAACAAAAAAGAATAAAATAAGATTCAAAGTTCAAAAAAAAAATGAATCTTATTAAAAGAGGCTCCATTGTAGAATTTAGACCTAACCATAAATTGAAAAGCGATGGGAACGACGGAACCTGTGAATACAAAAGATTATATGAAAATTAGAAATCTTACTGATTCATTAGATGGGATGGCGGAAGGAACTAAGAATTCATTGTTTTTTGAGGAGTTGTGGACTAACCCAACATTACATCTTGAATTTCTAATAAGAGAGAAAATATTCGCCCGCGAAAATGTGGATTTTTTTTTTTGAATTTAGAAAATTTTGCCAATCCAATATGATAATAATAAAAAAAGACAAATACGGATTCGTTAGAACCTTATATCCAAAAATATTAGCTAGTTAGATCCGGATAGCAAAAATGGTCTATAAAAATACATATTTCCTTATATATGAAAGCAAGATTCAAAAAATTATAATAGATCGATAGATTCTATTCAATGTCAAAAAATCCCGCGATTATATTCTATTTCATTTTATTAAACATATGTATCTTATTGTATTCATTATTATTATTTTATCGGTTCAATAGTTTTCAATCTATTTATTCGCGAGGAGCCGTATGAGGTGAAACTCTCATGTACGGTTCTGTAATAGAGATGGAATTGAGAAATAACCATCAACTATAACCCAAAAAGAACGAGATTCCGTAAACATCATAGAGGAAGAATGAAAGGAAAAGCCTCTCGCGGTAATAAAATTTGCTTCGGAAAATATGCTCTTCAGGCACTTGAGCCCGCTTGGATCACATCTAGACAACTAGAAGCGGGTCGACGGGCAATGTCACGAAATGTTCGCCGGGGTGGACAAATATGGGTACGCATATTTCCAGACAAACCTGTTACAGTAAGACCTACCGAAACGCGTATGGGTTCGGGAAAAGGATCGCCCGAATATTGGGTAGCTGTCGTTAAACCCGGCAAAATACTTTATGAAATGGGAGGGGTCCCAGAAAAGATCGCTAGAAAGGCAATTTCAATAGCGGCATCCAAAATGCCTATACGAACTCAATTGATTCTTTCCAAATAATCATTAGAACGAAAGAGGTCTTTAGTATGAAAAAAGGCAATTCTCCGTTTCTTTTTTTTCTTTTGAACACAGAATATTTTTTTTACTTCAACTTTTTGACTGAAAGATAAGAAAAAAGGATATGATTCAACCTCAAACCTATTTAAATGTAGCCGATAATAGCGGAGCGCGCGAATTGATGTGTATTCGAATCATAGGAGCTAGTAATCGACGGTATGCTTATATTGGTGACATTGTTGTTGCTGTAATCAAAAAAGCAGTGCCAAATTCATCTGTAGAAAGATCTCAAGTCATCAGAGCTGTAATTGTACGTACTTGTAAAGAACTAAAACGTCGTAATGGTATAATAATAAAGTATGATGATAATGCGGCGGTTCTCATTGATAAAGAAAGAAATCCAAAAGGAACTCGAATTTTTTCCGCAATAGCCCGAGAATTGAGACAGTTCAATTTCACTAAAATAGTTTCATTAGCACCCGAGGTATTATAATAATAAGAGATCATGATATAACTATATTATTTATGACTTGAATGAATAGGAAGGAAATAGATTAGAAGACGAAGAAAATCTATATTCGATATTCAATTCAATATCTTCAAAATAAAAATTCGAATTCTATTTGTATAAAAACATAGAATTCGAATTCAATATAAGATTCTTTCTATAGTTTCGAATAGGTCATTCGTTCATTTTCTTTCTATCTTTTTTTTAGTTTTAGAATACTCTATATTTAGATTCTCCTAATTACAATCAAATTTTCTATACATATAGCGTATTCTTCTATTCTCATATTTTCTATTCAATATAGATAGAGATTTTATTGAATCAAAAAATCAAAAAACGGGAGCACGTTGATTATATCGAAAGTAAGGAGCAAAAATATATTGTGGGTAAAGATACTATCGCTGATATACTAACCTTGATACGCAATGCTGACATGAATAGAAAAAGAACTGTTAAAATACCACTTACTAATATCACCGAAAACATTGTAAAAATTCTTTTACGAGAGGGTTTTGTTGAAAACGTCAGAAAACATCGAGAAAGCAACAAAGACTTTTTAGTTTTAACTCTACGGTATAGAAGAAATAGGAAAGGATCATATAAAACTTTTTTAAATTTAAAAAGGATAAGTACACCTGGTCTACGAATCTATTCTAACTATCAAAAAATTCCGAAAGTTTTAGGAGGGATGGGGATTGTAATTCTTTCTACTTCTAGGGGTATAATGACGGATCGAGAGGCTCGATTAGAAAGAATCGGGGGAGAAGTTTTATGTTATATATGGTAATTTTGCCGATATCTCAATTATATGAAAAACTTAGAGACAACATTCTTGTGAATGGAGTAGAGAAAAAACAGATTGCTAATATTATATTCTTCATGATACATTACTGAATATGTGAAGAGGTTTTAACTAGAATAGAAATGAAAATGAATGAAGATTCAATTAATCAACAACTTCTGAGGGTATGTTGCAAGTTGCTTTAGAGAATTCAAATAAGATTGATTCTAGGCTCTGTTTCCAAAAATACTTACTGCATACGACCAGTAAAGGAAAAAATGGAAGTATAGTTGACTCAATTCGATTAGACTATTTTATAACTTCAACATATTTTTTAGGAGGAACAATTGAAAGTTCAAAATGTAAGGAAACCCTATTTTCTTCCAATATATAAATTTGGTATTAAATTGAAGGAGTTAAAAATATGAAAGTGGCGGCCTCTGTTCGTAAAATTTGTGAAAAATGTCGCTTGATCCGTAGGCGAGGTCGACTTATAGTAATTTGTTCCAATCCAAAACATAAACAAAGACAAGGATAATATTCAAATAAAAAAGGGCTTTCTATTAAGAAGATTTTTGATTTGAATTCTATTCAAATTCAAATCAAAAATCTTCTTAATATTCCATTTTCTTAAATACTAAATCATAAAAATATAAAAATTTAGATTCTCTATTCCAATCTAGTCTATAGTTTATGGTATTCTGATATTCTATATTAATCGAATTCTAGAATACAATAGAATAACTAGTTTGAAAATAGTAAAGAATCCTTTTTTGACAGGAAATGGATATATCCATATATTTCGGACTTATATTTTTTTAAATAAAAAAAATGGCAAAATCTATACCAAAAATTGGTTCACGTAAAACTGGACGTATTGGTTCGCGTAAGCATACTCGTAAAATACGAAAGGGGGTTATTTATATTCAAGCTAGTTTCAACAATACCATTGTGACTGTTACCGATGTACGAGGTCAGGTGATTTCTTGGTCCTCCGCCGGTTCATGTGGATTCAAGGGTACACGAAGGGGGACACCATTTGCCGCTGAAACCGCAGCGGAAAATGCTATTCAAACAGTAGTCGATCGAGGCATGCAACGAGCAGAAGTCAGGATAAAAGGTCCCGGTCTAGGAAGAGATGCGGCATTAAGAGCTATTCTAGTAGCTAGTCGTACAAGTCGGATACTAGTCAGGGTTATACGGGATGTAACCACTCTGCCACATAATGGGTGTAGGGCTCCTAAAAAAAGACGTGTGTAAAATAAACATTCAAGAAAAAGATTTCAAGAGAAATAAACAATTCAATCAAGAGTTTCAGAAAAATAGATTACTATGATTCGAGAAAAACTAAAAGTATCTACTCAGACACTACAGTGGAAGTGTGTTGAATCAAGGGTAGACAGTAAGCGT